AATATAATGCAGAAGGAAGAGATATAATGAAATTCTTGATTAGATCTTCTCATAGGAACAATCTATTTTATTTGATTGATGGATCCAACAACCAAACCTATTTTTTTTAATGAATTAAAAAAGAGAGTGGTTTTATTCGAAGCGCTTCGTGATTTTCAACCAATTATGTGCTTCAATATAATTACCTGGAGTAAGCGCTATAGCTTGTTTCCAATACTCAGCAGCTTGATCGGACCAAGCTTCCGCAATTTCAGAATCACCCTGTAGAATGGCCTGTTCTCCCCGGTCGGAATAGGTGGTTCCTTCCCTTAGAACCGTACTTGAGAGTTTCCTATCTCATACGGCTCAAAAATCGATTCTTTTTGTGTCCTATCTTAATCTACCCTATGCTAACTGAATTAGATTTCTCATAAACCTATCCCATTTTTTCTTGGGTTAACCAGAAGAAGTTAATTACATAAGTTTCAAACCCTAATTTTGATCAATAATCAGAATCAGTTTGATCTTTTCTCCCACCTTCAGAAGAATGAAGCATAGGTATCCCCACAATATCGTTAGAATTTTCTGAAAGGTAACTATCTCGGTTTCATATATGGAATTCATATAGAATCTTTGAAAAAGACTTTTTTCCATAAGAAAAAAGAACTTACTATCTTTGGGATCTGATGCTACACCGCTGCTCAATACCTTAGTGGATCGACTCTATTACATAAGTTGATTCCTAACTTTTGTCCCATATCATGACATAAGTAAGCAGTTCTTAACTGTATCGACTCAATAGCTCGCTAATTGATCTTTACGGTGCTTTCTCTATCAATTTGATCCTTTATCCATAGAATATAGTATATAGGCTGCACTCATTTTTTTTTCTTCCTATTTTGGTTCTCGTGAAGTCTCTTTCCTTGCTACAGCTGATAAAAATCGTTGCTTTGGACGATGCATTATGTAGAAAGCCTATTTTTTCTAGTATTTACTAGCCAATTTGATCTTTGCTTTTTTTCCTTATTTCTATAGTGGAGATAGTCGCACGTAATGACAGATCACGGCCATATTATTAAAAGCTTGTGGTAAGAATGGGTTTCGTTCTAGTGCCCGGAAATAATATTCCAAAGCCTTTGTATGCTCTCCATTGCTTGTGTGTATAAGGCCTATGTTATAGAGTATATAACTTCGATCATAGGGATCAATTTCTGGTCGCGTAGCTTCATAATAATTCTGTAAAGCTTCTGCATAATTTCCTTCGGATTGAGCCAACATCCGTTACGGTCGTTCATTCTATTCAAAAAATCTCCGTTCCAGAACCGTACATGAGATTTTCATCTCATACGGCTCCTCCCTTCTGCGCATAGTACTAAGGGGAATAATCCATAGAATAAAAATTGAACTATTCTCATCTCATTATGAACTGAAAGGAACTAGTATTTTTACAAGAAATCTCTAGCCAGCCTTCCCGCAAGAGGTTTTTTCTTAACACCAATCATATTAGTGTTAGATATAAATGGTAACTCCAACAATTTCTTTGTTCTCAACGCCTTCTATTTCCAGGAATTAGTCACTTCAACGATCTTTGATGGTTATACGGGTATCCAAAGTACAAACGAGATGGATGTTTGTTGTCCCAACCATTCTTGTTAGTCCCGATACCGATAAGGAAAGGGGGAATTTATAACAAAGTTTTTGTGTTGTTGATTCCTAGGTGTAGTGCTTTTTCCCTTATGCCGTCTATTGGTACTAATGTAGTGTAGGATTGACCCGCAATACAGAACCCATAGGTGTAACCTTTCGCTCAATACTCAAATCAACAATTGAAACATCTGAGGCTGCATCAATCGAGGATACACGATAGAAGGAATTGTTCTATCTCCAAACTTCACCTTCACCGAGCGTAGGTTTATTTCAAGAATTTCGTTCTTTCTATACCGAACCGCGTCTCTTTCTCGTAAGACTGAGGTGAGGGCTAAAAAAACAAGAAAAAAGAATCAAATCGCACCATCTCTGTAATAGGTAAATGCCTTTTTTTCTCCTGAAGTTGTCGGAATTATTCGTAATAAGATATTGGCTACAATTGAAGAGGTCTTATCAATAAAATTTCCATTTATATGAGATCTAGGCATAATTAGCAATCCATTCTAGAATTCTTTTCATTACCCCTGGGGAAAATGATCCCACAAACAAAGCAAAGGAATTATACAGTACGAAATAACATAAAAACAGACTAATTTTATTCTAATAAATAGATATTAAATAGATATGGGCTTTCCACTTAAATTGTCCCCTTTTGTTTGGGAAAGATATGAGATATTGGAATCAGATTGATTTCATTCCCATTTTTGTAGTATACCAATGAGCGGAACTATTACTATTTCATCTAAGTTAAATAACCAAGGACTTTTTTTACTACAGATTCTGATAACTCGAGAAGTTTTGATTTGGTTATGATCCAAAGAGAAAAAAGAATGGAATAATCATTCCATGAAAAAATAGAGTAGAGTAACCATAC